CAATGCAAATAATCTATGCAGCTTCAACCTCTCCTGGTCAACGTAATTTAAAAAAAAGAATAGCCTATTCCTCTGTATCTCATATGGGTTTCATAATTATAGGAATTTGCTCTATAAGCGATAGGGGGCTCAATGGAGCCGTTTTACAAATAATATCTCATGGGTTTATTGGCGCTGCGCTTTTTTTCTTGGCAGGAACGAGTTATGATAGAATACGTCTTGTTTATCTCGACAAAATGGGCGGAATGGCTATTCCAATTCCAAAAATATTCACGATGTTCAGTATCTTATCAATGACTTCCCTTGCATTACCGGGCATGAGCGGTTTTTTTGCGGAGGTTATAGTATTTTTTGGAATAATTACCAGTCAAAAATATCTTTTAATGCCGAAAATATTAATTACTTTTGTGATGGCAATTGGAATGATATTAACTCCTATTTATTCATTATCTATGTTACGCCAAATGTTCTATGGATACAAATTATTTAATGCCCCAACCTCTTATTTTTTTGATTCTGGACCGCGAGAGTTATTTGTTTCGATCTCTATCCTTTTACCTATAATAGGTATTGGTATTTATCCGGATTTCGTTTTCTCATTATCAGTTGACAAGGTCGAAGCTATTCTATCTAATTTTTTCTAGGTAGTTTTTATGAATAAAACTAAAAAATCCAAAAGCAATCCTATGCTATGGTTTAAAAAAAAATAGTTTGTTGTACAATGAAAAAAGAAGTCGTTTTTCTTTTATTAAGTGAAAAATAAGTGAAAAAAAAAATGAATTGTAAATAGATATGTTTGGCTTTTGTGAGAACCATTTGAAGCACTACATTACTTGATTCAAATGGTTCTCAACGGCTTACACGAAATATCTTATATACATGCCATCCCATGTTTGTATTCGTCAGACATTTTCTTCAATTCAATTAGATGTTAATGTAAATGAACCATAACTATGTAGCCCTATTCCTAATAGATTGACCCCAAAATAGCATATCCAAATTATAAGAAAGCCTATAGAAGCCACAATTGCGGAATTTACACCTTCAAAATTTTTATTTGTTCGAGTATGCAAATAAATCGCAAATATGGTCCAAGTAATAAATGCCCAAGTTTCTTTTGGGTCCCAATTCCAATACGATCCCCATGCCTCATTAGCCCAGACTGCTCCTGAAAGAATACCTAGGGTTAAAAAGATAAATCCTATACTAATAATATGATAACTCCAATGATTTAATTGTTGAATCAATTGAGACCTGTAATAATTCCTAGAAGAAAGAAAGGATACGTTTTGTAAAACATTGCTTTTTTCGTTCATGTATTGGATCTTACCAAAGGAAAATGAATCGTTTAATAAATTTTTTGTTTTACCAAAAATTCTTATGAATTTTCGAAATGTAATGACTAGAAGAGCTACTGATAATAATGACCCACATAAAAGAGCGGCATAGCCCAATACCACCATACTTACGTGCATCATTAACCACTGGGATTGAAGAGCAGGTACTAATATTGCGGATTGATGGATTTCAGTTAAAAGACCCGAAGTAGCAAAGCCTTGGGTAAAAATAGCACTCGGCGCGGTTATTGCACTTAAATAATTTTTTTTTTTTTTTAAATAAAGAACCATATGAATAATGGAGAAACTCCATGAAAGAAAGATTAATGATTCATATAAATCACTTAATGGTAAATGTCCCGAATAAATCCAACGAATAACTAATAATCCTGTTATACAGAAAAAAGTAGTTATCATGCCCTTTTTGGAGGAATCATACAGTCCTGCGATTTCATTGACTAATAAAGTTATCAAATGAATTGTAATTACAATTGAAACGGCTGAAAAGGATATATGAGTTAATATATGCTCTAAAGTAACAAATATCATAATTTTTTTTTAAGGAGAGAGTTCTTCAATTATACGAAATGGAAATCGGGAATTGAATTCATTATAGGTCTTATTGGATCTCTTTTAGAAGATGCTATGCCGCCACTCGGACTCGAACCGAGATGCTCTAGCACTGCTTCCTAAGAGCAGCGTGTCTACCGATTTCACCATAGCGGCTTGCTCAAAATCATAATAAGTTATTTTTATTCAATCGTCGAGTCAATTCAATGCAATTTTTTTTAGGAAACATAAAAATTTATGAATACAAATTCATTTAAATAGGGATTTGAACGTTCCAATAATCCTTATTATCATTTTAAAATTTAAATTTTAAAATGGAATTTTTCGTAATTTATGCTCTCCTAAAATAGAACTGTTGGAAATAGATAGTTCTGGCTTCAATCTATGGATAGAACTAAAAATAAAATGTTCTTTCTCATTTTTTAATAATGATTTTTTTTTAGATTCATTTATCTGATTTTATGAATCTAAATGAATCTAAAAAAAAATCAATTTTCTCAATGTATAAAATATCTACTTATTAAATATGAAAGGGGCTTTTATTAATTGAATTGGATTAAAAGCAAAGAATCTATTTATTATTTATTATATTATTGTGACAAGTTGGTTGATGGGGAAAATAAGAATAGAATCCTCATCTCAGAAATGATAAAACATACTAAAAAGAAGGGTGAAACTTTGTATCTTATGTTTATTCTTTTTTTAGAACTCAGTAGACAAACGAATTCTTATTCTACATACCATAAGTAAGAGGGAAAGGGATTCAATTTAATATTGATTCAGTTCAAAAAATATTAGGGAATGTAAATCATTACTTTTATATTAAAAATTATCAAAGTAACTAGCCCCTTTTTTGAATCAGACCGATTCAGATTATTTCAACGTTTCTTTATTTATTTTATTTGTATTTTATTTGTCCTACAAAAAAACTCTTTGAATTCCCGTTAGAAATAGATTTCGCTAACGAAAAAAGCTTTCAACGCCGCCCCCCACCTCTTTCTTTTCAAAATATTTTTACGAATACGCTTTTTTGATATAGAAGATAGAAGTACGCTTTTTTTGAACTGACATTCAAAAATGAAGAGGTTATTTATTACTATAATTGGAAATTGGATGTGAAAGACATTTATTGTTCAAAACAAAAGAATTGTTCTTTATTTTATTTTGGGAATTTTGGTATAATTCTTTAGCCTTTCTCTATGGATATAAATTATCTTAATCCATAATAATAATTGAAATTTTGATTTTCTCTATCTTCATTTCATAAAAATCTTACTTAATAAAAATAAAAGTAAGTATTTATTTTTCATCGCTAACTTGATCATATCATTTAATCAATTCTCACTTCTTGACTTCTTGATTTGAATGAATATATGAAGATTATTTTGGAAAGATTCAGAATCATTAAGAATAGAAAATTTTATTTAAATAGAAAATTTTATTTAAGTTTTGTATCTCTTATCTTGATTTTTTTTTTATTGACCGGCCCCTTTTTCAAATTCAAAATAAATAAGAGCTGGTGAATCAGAAACAATTAATAAAAAAAAAAGAAAAAAAAAAAAAGATTTTTTATGGAACATACATATCAATATTCATTCATCATACCTTTTGTTACACTTCCAGTTCCTATGTTAATAGGAGCGGGGCTTATATTTTTTCCGACGGCAACAAAAAATCTTCACCGTATGTGGGCTTTTCCTAGTGTTTTATTGTTAAGTATAGTTATGATTTTTTCATTCGATCTGTCTATTGAGCAAATAAATAGCAGTTCCGTTTCTCTATATGTATGGTCTTGGACCATCAATAATGATTTTTCTTTAGAGTTTGGCTGCTTGATCGATCCACTTACTTCTATTATGTTAATATTAATCACTACTGTTGGAATTATGGTTCTTATTTATAGTGACAACTATATGTCTCATGATCAAGGATATTTGAGATTTTTTGCTTATATGAGTTTTTTCAATACTTCAATGTTGGGATTAGTTACTAGTTCTAATTTGATACAAATTTATATTTTTTGGGAATTGATTGGATTGTGTTCTTATCTATTAATAGGTTTTTGGTTCACACGACCTATTGCGGCGAATGCTTGTCAAAAAGCGTTTGTAACTAATCGTGTAGGGGATTTTGGTTTATTTTTAGGAATTTTAGGTCTTTATTGGATAACGGGTAGTTTCGAATTTCGGGATTTGTTCGAAATAGTCAATAACTTAGTTTATAATAATGAGGTTAATTTTTTATTTGTTATTTTGTGTGCCTTTCTATTATTTGCCGGTGCCGTTGCTAAATCTGCTCAATTCCCCCTTCATGTATGGTTACCCGATGCCATGGAAGGGCCTACTCCTATTTCGGCTCTTATACATGCTGCTACTATGGTAGCAGCAGGAATTTTTCTTGTAGCCCGGTTTCTTCCTCTTTTTATAGTCATACCTTACATAATGAATCTAATAGCTTTGATAGGTATAATAACAGTACTATTAGGAGCTACTTTAGCTCTTGCTCAAAAAGATATTAAGAGAGGTTTAGCTTATTCGACAATGTCTCAGTTGGGTTATATGATGTTAGCCCTAGGTATGGGGTCTTATCGAGCTGCTTTATTTCATTTGATTACTCATGCCTATTCGAAAGCATTGTTGTTTTTAGGATCCGGATCAATTATTCATTCAATGGAAGCTATTGTTGGATATTCTCCAAATAAAAGTCAGAATTTGGTTCTTATGGGCGGTTTAACAAAATATGTACCAATTACAAAAACTAGTTTTTTATTAGGTACACTTTCTCTTTGTGGTATTCCACCTCTTGCTTGCTTTTGGTCCAAAGATGAAATTCTTAATGATAGTTGGTTGTATTCACCAATTTTCGCAATAATAGCTTGTTCCACAGCAGGATTAACCGCATTTTATATGTTTCGGATCTATTTACTTACTTTTGAAGGACATTTAAATGTTCATTTTCAAAATTACAGTGGAAAAAAAAGTAGCTCGTTCTATTCAATATCTCTATGGGGTAAAGAAGAATCAAAAACGATTAAAGAAAAAATTCGTTTATTATCTTTCTTAACAATAAATAATAATGAAACGTCTTCTTTTT